ACCCTGCTCCTGCCACGACATTTGCACATTTAGATGCTACTACCGTACTATCAAGAGTATTAGCTTCTAAAGGTATTTATCCAGCAGTGGATCCGTTAGATTCAACGTCAACTATGTTACAACCTCGAATCGTTGGTGAGGAACATTATGAAACTGCGCAAAGAGTTAAGCAAACTTCACAACGTTACAAAGAACTTCAGGACATTATAGCTATCCTTGGGTTGGACGAATTATCCGAAGAAGATCGTTTAACTGTAGCAAGAGCACGAAAAATTGAGCGTTTCTTATCACAACCCTTCTTCGTGGCAGAAGTATTTACTGGTTCTCCAGGGAAATATGTTGGTCTTGCAGAAACAATTAGGGGGTTTCAATTGATTCTTTCCGGAGAATTAGACGGTCTTCCCGAGCAGGCCTTTTATTTGGTGGGTAACATCGATGAAGCTACCGCGAAAGCTATGAACTTAGAAGTGGAGAGCAAATTGAAGAAATGACCTTAAATCTTTGTGTACTGACTCCTAATCGAATTATTTGGGATTCAGAAGTGAAAGAAATCATTTTATCTACTAATAGTGGCCAAATTGGCGTATTACCAAACCACGCCCCTATTGCCACGGCTGTAGATATAGGTCTTTTGAGAATACGCCTCAACGACCAATGGTTAACGGTGGCTCTGATGGGTGGTTTCGCTAGAATAGGTAATAATGAGATCACCATTTTAGGAAATGATGCGGAGATGAGTACTGACATTGATCCCCAAGAAGCTCAGCAAGCTCTTGAAATAGCTGAAGCTAACTTGAGTAGAGCTGAGGGTAAGAGACAAGCAATTGAAGCGAATCTAGCTCTCAGACGAGCTAGGACACGAGTAGAGGCTGTAAATGCTATTTCCTCCTAGTCAAGTCAATACATCAAAATAATCAAAAGAAGTTCATTAGAACTGTATTATTATACACCACATTTGGATTCTGCCGATTGAACAAATCAAGTCTAATCTGATATAACGAAAAAAAAAAAAGAAAATGGGTAGAAAAACTTATTAGATATCACTCAATTGACTTCGGTATCTAATAAGTTCTACCTACTATTGGATTTGAACCAATGACTCCCGCCGTATGAAAGCAATACTCTAACCACTGAGTTAAGTAGGTTATTTATCACAAAAAAAGGGACCCATCACTTATAGGATTATAAGTGGAATATCATTTCTAAGCAATACCAATCTGTTAACAGTAGACGGATCAGAGAGCTATCATGTGGGATTATGGAATATCCATCTTGACAAGAAATTATCCATATGTTAATATATCTATGACAAGGGCTATAGCTCAGTTAGGTAGAGCACCTCGTTTACACGTGCGCTAATGCTTTTCAGGGGAGCCCATTATGCAATAAACATAATTGATCTTATTGACAAATCGATGTCTTACTCCATGGATTCGAGGGAACAAGAGAACAATAGCCTGACAAATATTGGGTTCGGTCCGATTCAGGTGCGAATTCAAGTGCCAAATCAAATAGAACCCGCCATCGCCATTGATTTGATAGTTGATAAGGTAAATACCCAGTCCATTCAATGCTAGGCATAATGAGTATAAGGGCCTCAAAATAACCTTTTTTCGTCCTATGAACTTTCAGGTGTATGAAGTCTCATATTCGACTCTTGCAGCGTAGCGATAGAGACTCCATCTAACTTAGTTTGATCTAGGCCGAAGGCAGACCTAAGTCAAGGTAACCCTTCTTTGAAACACTTTGGTATTGCTCCTAGATCAGAATACAAATGATGAATCAGAGCACATGGAACCATCTCATTATTTTCCTGTAAAGAAAAATATGGTGGACTAACTGATCTTTACATCAGTTTATGAAAGAGCCCAATGCAACAAAATGCATGTTGGGTCTTTGAAACAGTTCGAATCATTTCGATAATAATCAGTTTGATCTGTTTTACCGAGAAGGTCTACGGTTCGAGTCCGTATAGCCCTAATACATTCTATTTTAGTTTAGTATAGTTTTCATTTCCTCATTAGTACTTGTTTATAGACTGGCCGGTTGGTTGGTCCAAAAGTATTACCGCATGTTCATGTAAATACATAGGGACAGGAAAATAAAAACAATAAAAAACAATAATTCATTCCAATAGATCTAATCAGTATTTGTAAAATCTCGGATAAAATACTCATCTTCCTCCATTAATCTTCGTGGATGGATTACATATGACCTTTTTCCTCTTTTCCTGTCCATGATTAAAGAGTTAGTGATATATTTTTGCGTTGGTATATCGAATCCGGTCAATTTATGAAGTGAGAATCATGACATGATTCTGTCTAAAAACTTCAACAGTCACATAGATCTAGGACCTATTCTTTTCTTGTATTTGTTTTGTGTGTGGAGTCGCCTGACTAATCGCTTTTTGACAGAACAACAACCCCAATTGATTGATTCAGAGATAATGCAGAGATAATGAATTGGTCCTAAATGTATCAATTTCCTTCTTCTATATTCT